GAAATAATTGATATAAAGCTTCTAACTTTATGAAAGATTTAAAAATCTATATTTCTAAGAAATTTATATAGTTTAAAAAAAAACATTATATTTTCAATATAAAATTAATTTATAAATTTATAAATATAAATTAAATTATTTATATAATAAGCTAAATAAAGCTAATAGGTTCATACCCTATCGATAAATTAAAAATTTTTATATAACATATAATTATTTATTTTTATTTTAGTGTTAAAGCACATAAAATTTTGAATTTTATAGGATTAATTAAATTATTAAATTGGATATTAGTTTAAATTTAAAACTTTTAAATTGCATTTAAAAATTAATATATTATTTATTATATCTAATAAAGTAATATGTCTGATAAAAGAAATATTTTGATAAAATATAAATGTATATATTTCAATTATACTATTACTTAATAATATTTCCAATTTAATATTATATTATTAATTTTTATTAATTTAAAACATAATTTATTTATCTATATATTAATTTCTCTATTATTTTTTATTATAAATTCAAATAATATTCTTATTCAATGATTATTAATAGAATTTAGAACAATTATTAGAATTAGATTAATTAATATTAAATCATCAAATAAAATTCCAAGATTAATTTATTTTATAATTTCAGTAATTTCAGGAGTATTTTTATTTTTAATAATTATCATATATTTTAGATCAATTAATTCAATAAAAAATTATGAATTTAATTTTTTAATTCAAATAATATTTTTTTTAAAAATTGGAATTTTTCCATTTCATTATTGAATAATTTTTTCTTATGAAATAATAAATTGAAGACAAATTTTTTTAATATCTACATTAATTAAATTTATCCCAATTTATATACTTATTATTATATCTTATATTAATTATTGATCAATTATTTATTTACTAATAAGAAATTTAATTATTTCAATATATACAAATAAATTTTATTCATTAAAAAAAATACTAGGATGTTCAACAATTTTTAATTCAATATATTTTATTTTACTATTAAGAATAAATAAATTATTATTTTTAATTTTTATTATTATTTATACAATTAATTATTATTTATTAATTAATTTTTTAAAAAAAAATTTTTTAAATAATAATAATTTTATATTCATTAATAAATTTCAATATTATTCATTTTTAATTTTAATATTTAATTATTCAATATATCCAATTTTTTTAACATTCATTATTAAATGAACATTTATTTTTTCAATAATTAATAATAATTTTTTTAATTGAATAATATTAATTATTTTAATTTCGAGAATAATTATAATTTGAAATTATTTTATTATATTAAAAAATAGATTTATAAAAATTAATTTTTATAAAAATAATATTTTAAATATTAAAAATAATAATTTTCATTATAGATTTATATCAACAATATTATTAATAATAAATATATTTATTTTTTTAATTATAAATTTCTTTATATAAATTATTATAATTTTTAAATTAATCTTTAAATTTGCAATTTAATATTTATATTAAACTATAATAATAAACTTTAATTTATTTTATATTTAAAAATTAGTATTAGAAAAATTTTAATTTTCAATTTTTAAATTTACAATTTAATTCTTATTAAGATTTAATACTAAATTATTTGTATTTCAATAAGATTTTAAGTTAAATTTAAACTATTAATCTTCAAAATTAAAAATAAAATAAAATTTTAAATCTTAATTATTAAATGATTTATATCTACAAATCATAAAAATATTGGAATTTTATATATTATTTTAGCTTTATGATCAGGAATATTAGGTTCATCAATAAGATTTATTATTCGAATAGAATTAAGTTCACCAGGATCATGAATTAATAATGATCAAATTTATAATACAATTGTTACAAGTCATGCATTTTTAATAATTTTTTTTATAGTTATACCATTTTTAATTGGCGGATTTGGAAATTGATTAATTCCATTAATACTTGGATCTCCAGATATAGCATTTCCACGAATAAATAATATTAGATTTTGATTACTTCCTCCATCACTTTTGATATTATTATTAAGAAATTTATTTTATCCAAGACCCGGAACAGGATGAACAGTATACCCACCTTTATCAGAATATTTATATCATTCTTCTCCTTCAGTAGATTTTGCAATTTTTTCACTCCATATATCAGGAATTTCATCAATTATAGGATCATTAAATTTAATAGTAACAATTATAATAATAAAAAATTTTTCATTAAATTTTGATCAAATTTCTTTATTTCCTTGATCAGTATTTATTACAGCAATTTTATTAATTATATCATTACCAGTATTAGCTGGAGCAATTACAATATTACTATTTGATCGAAATTTTAATACTTCATTTTTTGATCCAATAGGTGGTGGAGATCCAATTTTATATCAACATTTATTTTGATTTTTTGGTCATCCAGAAGTTTATATTTTAATTCTTCCAGGATTTGGTTTAATCTCCCAAATTGTAATAAACGAAAGAGGAAAAAAAGAAATTTTTGGAAATTTAGGAATAATTTATGCTATATTAGGAATTGGCTTCTTAGGATTCATTGTTTGAGCACATCATATATTCACTGTTGGATTAGATGTTGATACCCGAGCATATTTTACTTCAGCAACAATAATTATTGCTGTCCCAACAGGAATCAAAGTTTTTAGATGACTAGCAACATATCATGGAGCAAAATTAAACTTAAATATTTCTGTTTTATGATCATTAGGATTTATTTTATTATTTACTATTGGTGGATTAACAGGAATTATATTATCTAATTCTTCAATTGATATTATTCTCCATGATACATATTACGTTGTTGGACATTTTCATTATGTATTATCAATAGGAGCAGTATTTGCAATTATCTCAAGATTTATTCATTGATATCCATTAATTACTGGATTACTAATAAATAATAAATGATTAAAAATTCAATTTACTATAATATTTATTGGAGTAAATTTAACTTTTTTTCCTCAACATTTTTTAGGATTAATATCAATACCTCGACGATATTCGGATTACCCTGATTCATATTATTGTTGAAATTCAATCTCATCAATTGGATCAATAATTTCATTAAATAGATTAATTTTACTTATTTTTATTATTTTAGAAAGATTAATTTCAAAACGAATAATATTATTTAAATTTAATCAATCTTCTTTAGAATGATTAAATTCATATCCACCATTAGAACATTCACATATTGAAATGCCTTTATTAATTAAAAATTTAAATATAAAAACTATTTTATTAAAATTTTAATATGGCAGAAAAGTGCATTGAATTTAAGTTTCAATAATAAAGTTTTATATTAAACTTTTATTAAAATTAATAAATTTAATTTCTATTTATTAAAATATCTACATGAATAATATTAATATTCCAAGAATCTAACTCATTTTACGCAGATAATTTAATTTCATTCCATAATATAGTAATAACCATTATTATTATAATTTCTACATTAACAATTTATATTATCATAGATTTATTTTTAAATAAATTTTCAAATTTATTTTTATTAAAAAATCATAATATTGAGATTATTTGAACAATCATTCCAATCTTTGTTCTCTTAATTATTTGTTTCCCATCATTAAAAATTTTATATTTAATTGATGAAATTGTTAATCCATTTTTCTCTATTAAGTCAATTGGACATCAATGATACTGATCATATGAATACCCCGAATTTAATAATATTGAATTTGATTCTTATATATTAAATTATAGAAATATTAATCAATTTCGATTATTAGAAACTGATAATCGTATAGTAATTCCTATAAGAATTCCAATACGATTAATCACTTCATCAACAGATGTAATTCACTCATGAACTGTTCCATCTCTAGGAATTAAAGTTGATGCAGTTCCAGGACGTATTAATCAATTAAATTTAATTAGAAAACGTCCAGGAATTTTTTTTGGACAATGTTCAGAAATTTGTGGAATAAATCATAGATTTATACCAATTATAATTGAATCAACTTCATTCAATTTTTTCTTAAATTGAATTAATAAACAATTATAAAAAATTAGTTAATTAATAATAACATTAGTTTGTCAAACTAAAATAAATTTTTCTAAAAATTATTTTTTAAAATTTCATTAGATGTCTGAAATTTAAGAGTTGATCTTTTAAATCAAATATAGTATTTAAAATTACTTCTAATGAAATTTAATTCCACAAATAATACCAATAAATTGATTTATTATTTATTTTATATATCTAATTATTTTTTACTTATTTATTTTATTAATAAATTCATTTTTAATTAATTTTAATATAAAAAAAAAAAAATCTAAATATATTTTAAAAAAATGAAATTGACAATGATAAATTTATTTGAAATATTTGATCCATCATTTAATCATTATATCTCACTAAATTGAACATTTATATTTTTACCAATTCTTATTTTACCAAGAATTTTTTGATTAATTCAATCTCGGATTTTATTTATCTTTAAATCTTTATTAAATTTTATATATAATGAATTTAAAATTATTTCTAAATCAAAATATCAATCAAATATTATTATTTTTATTAGATTAATAATTTACATTATAATTGTAAATATATTCAGATTAATTCCTTATGTATTTACAATTACAAGACATTTATTATTAAATATAATTTTATCTTTAACATTATGATTTAGATTCTTAATTTATTTAATTTATAAAAATTATTTAATATTTCTTAGACATTTAGTTCCTTTAAATTCACCAACTTTTTTAATAAATTTTATAGTAATTATTGAATTAATTAGATTAATTATTCGACCATGAACTTTATCAATTCGATTATCTGCAAATCTAATTTCTGGTCATTTAATTTTAACACTTTTAGGTATCTTTATTAGAAATTTTATTTCAATTATTCCTATTAATTTATTAATTCAAAATATATTATTAATTTTAGAAATTTTTATATCAATTATTCAAAGTTATGTATTTTCAATTTTATTAATTCTTTATTTTTCAGAATCAAATTAACAATATAATGAAAAAAAACTTTCCATTTCATATAGTTACATTTAGTCCATGACCAATCATTCTTTCATTTAGATTATTAAATACATTAATTAGAACTGCTATTTGAATTTATAGATTAAATTATATTTTTTTTATATATAATTTAATTAATTCTTCATTAATTACAATATTATGATTTCGAGATATTATTCGTGAGAGAACATTTCAAGGATTACATACAAATTATATTATTAATTTTTTAAAATTCAGAATAATTTTATTTATTATTTCAGAATTAATATTTTTTATTTCATTTTTTTGAACATTTTTTCATTCATCAATTTCTCCAAATATTGAAGTTGATATAACATGACCTCCTAAAGATATTAAATTCTTTAATCCATTTGAAATTCCTTTATTAAATTCCTTTATTTTAGTAACTTCAGGATTTACTGTAACTTTAAGACATTATTTTTTAATTAAAAATTATTTTAATTTAAGAAAATTTTATTTAATATTAACAATTTTTTTAGGATTTTATTTTACAATTCTTCAATCAATTGAATATTTAAATTCTTTCTTTTGTTTTAATGATAGAATTTATGGATCAATCTTTTTTATAGCAACTGGATTTCATGGTTTACATGTATTAATTGGATCAATTTTTTTATTTGTATCTTTATATCGAATAATAAAAATTCAATTTTCAAATATACATAATATTAATTTTGAATTAGCTATTTGATATTGACATTTTGTAGATGTAATTTGATTATTTCTTTATACGTTTATTTATATATTAATTTAATCTATAAAAATATACATTTTATTTTATATATTTTAATATTATCTTAATATTTATATATATATATATATAGTATAACCAACTATTACATTTAATTTCCAATTAAAAAATTTAATAATTATTTAATATATATAATTACTTATATTATAATGTATTTTATTATAGTAATATTAATTTCAATAATTTTATTAACTATTAATAAATTAATCTCAATAAAAAAAAAAATAGATTATGAAAAAAGATCACCATTTGAATGTGGATTTAATCCAATTACTAAAGCTAATCTTCCATTCTCTCTTCCATTTTTTTTAATTACAATAATATTTTTAATTTTTGATGTAGAAATTATTTTATTTATACCAGTAATTTTTTATTTAAAATCATATACAACATTAATTTCATTTATTCTAATTATAATTTTTTTAATAAGATTAATTTTAACATTATTATTAGAATGAGGAAATAACTTCTTAAATTGAATATTTTAAAAATAATTAAATAACAATAATAATAATAATTAGAATTATATAAGGATTTATTAAATTATAAATCAATCTTTAAGTCGAAATTAAAAGTAAAATTTACTTCTTATATATAATATATATATATTTTATTTATTTTCAATTAATAATTTTTTTAAAAAAAATAATTAGTTAAAGCTAAAAATTAGCAATTTATTGTTAATAAATTATTTGAATATTTATAATTCTAACTAAATATAAATATATTTAAAAAATTTAAAAATTTTCATTAATATTTTCAATATTATGCTCTAATATAAGCTATTTAAATAAAATTAAAAAATAATAAAATAAATTATAAAAAAAATTAAATAAATCATTATTATTATAAAAGTATTAATTATAATATTAGAAATTTTTATATTATATAAACTTAATATTAATACCATAAATTTTCCTCTAATTATTTCAATTAAAGTTTTTTCAAAATAAATTTCATAATTAAACATTTTAATAATCATTTTTAAATAAATTTTTTTATAAATAAAATTTATAAATATAAATATTATAAAAAATATTCCATATCCATTTCCCAATAATGTGTACTTATAAAAATTAAATCCAAAAATTATTCCTAAAAAAATTATTTTTAATACTATAAATTTATAAATTAATATTAAATTAATTCTATATAAATTAAAATTTATTAAATTAAACATTAATTTTCTATAAATAATTCTTAAAATTATTATAATTATTATTGATCAATTTATAATTAAATCTTCATCTTTATAAATTATATTAATTATTATATATTTATTTATTAATACTAAAATTATTCGAAATGAATAAGAAACTGTAAATATTGTTCTAACAATAAGATTTACAATAGAAAAATAATTTATTTTTCTAGAAAAAAAATATTCAATAATTAAATCTTTAGAATAAAATCCAACTAAAAAAGGAAATCCACATAAACATAATATTGTAAATATAATAATTATTCTTTTTATTGGATAAATATAATATATTCCATAATATATACGTATATCTTGAATTCCATTTATATAATGTATAAATCTCCCAACACATATAAATATTAATGATTTAAATATTGCATGAATAAATAAATGTAAAAATACTAATTCATTAAATCCTAAAGATATTATCCTTATTATAAACCCCAATTGTCTTAATGTTGAATAAGCAACAACTTTTTTTAAATCTAATTCAAAATTTGCTGTTAATCCTGCAAATAATATTGTTATTCTACCTCCTAATAAAATAATTCTTTTATATTCATAATTTAATAAATCTGTATAACGAATCAATAAATAAATTCCAGCTGTAACTAAAGTTGAAGAATGAACTAAAGAAGATACTGGTGTTGGAGCTATTATTGCTATTGGTAATCAAGTTGAAAATGGAATTTGAGCTCTTTTTGTAAAAGCTATTAATAATAAAAAAAATATTATATATTCATTCATTCTATATAATATTAAATTTCATCTTCCAAAACAAGCTACAAAACATATTATTAATAATAATCCTGAATCTCCAACTCGATTTAAAATAATAGTCACTATCCCTGAAGTAAAAGATTTTATTTTTATATAATAAACTACTAAACAAAATGAAATCAATCCTAATCCATCTCATCCTAAAATAATTGATAATATATTTGGACTTAAAATTAATATATATATTGAAATTAAAAATAAAATTATTAAATAAAAAAATCGATCTATATTAAATATTCTTAAATCTATATATCTAATTCTATAAATAATAATTATTGAAAAAATTAATCTAACTAAAAATATAAATATTAATGATTTATAATCAATTAATATAAATAAATTAAATTTTATTGAATTATAAATATAAATTAATCATTCAAAAATTATTAATTTATTAAAATATTTAAAATATAATCTTATTAATATTATTAGTAACCTAAATTTAAATAATAAAATTCCACAAATTAATATCTTTATAATAATTTAAAATAAATAAAAATTTATATCATTGATTTCACAAATCAATATTTTAATTAAACTATTTAAATAAATAAAATATAATTTTAAAAATATTAAATTTAATGGAATTCAATGTATTAATAAAATATAATAATCAATTATTATTCTATTATTAATTTTAAAATTAATATAATTTTTTCCATGATTAATAATTATAAATAAATAAACTGAATAAATAAATCTAAATAAACAATATATCATTAAAATAATAAATAAATATTTTAATCAAAAAATTAATCCAATTATTAACATCACCTCTCTAACTAAATTTAATGATACAGGAGATCCCATATTTGATGAACATAACATAAATCACATTAAAGATATAGATGGTATAAAATTAATTATTCCCTTATTTACAAATATTAACCGCCTATTAGTTTGCTTATAAATTACATTTACTAAAAAAAATAAACCAGAAGATCTTAATCCATGAGAAACTATTATTATATATCTACCAATTAATCTTAATTTAAAAAATGTTAATATTCTTATAATTATTAATCCTATATGAACAATTGAAGAAATTGCAATAATAGATTTTATATCATATTGCATTAAACATATTAATCTTAAAATTAATACTCCAAATAAATTTACTACAATTAAAATTTTTCTAAAATAAATAAATTCAAACTTTATTATTATTATTATCCGTAATATTCCATATCCCCCTAATTTTAATATAATTGATGCTAAAATTATTGATCCATAATATGGAGCTTCAACATGAGCTTTTAATAATCATCCATGAAATATATAAATAGGAATTTTAACTAAAAATGACATTAATAAATATATAAATAATATAAAATTTAAATTAAAATTTAATATTTCTATTAATATAAAATTTAATCTATTATTCATTCAATAAATATAATAAATAATATATAATATAGGTAAAGAAAATACTATAGTATAAAATATTAAATAAAATCCTGCTAATCATCGATTTTCACTATACCCTCATTTTACTACTATATAAAAAATAATTAATAATCCTAATTCATAAAATAAATAAAATAATAAAAAATTTATTGATATAAACACAAATAATAAAGATATTATTAATAATAAATTAATTAATAAACAATTAATTCTATTATTATTTAATGATAAAAAAATTAATCTAAAAATTCATAAAGTCAATATTATTAATCCATATGAATAATTATTGAATCTAAAATTTCATATATAAATAATTCATTCAATTCAACTAAAATTAAATAAATTAAATAATAATATAACTATAATTAAATTACTAATAATTAAATTTAAATATTTATTATTTATAAAAAACAACATTATTAAATAAAAAATTATTATTATAATTATCATTATTATAAATAATAATAATATAATTTAATAAATCAAATTTAATATATTTAATTTTTGATGACCTAATTCATAATTAATTCTTACTATTAATGATAATCCTAATACTAATTCACAAACTGAAAATACTAAAAAAACCAAGAATAATCAAGAATTAATTTCAATTTCAATTAAAAAAAATAAAATAGTAATTACTATAAATTCTGAAAAAATTAAAAAATTTAAAAAATGAACATTATAATACACAATAAATATAAAAAATATAAATATAAAAAATACTAATTTTATTAATTTAACAATAGCTAAATAGTTTAAATAAAAAACTTTAATTTTGTAAATTAAAAATATAATTATTTATTTTAGCTAAATTTATTAAATTTCAAAAAAATTTAAAATAATTAAATATCGATAATACCCAAAATTATCATTTTAAATAAACTATTTTTTGAAAAAAACTAATTATTTTTTAACTACAAAATTTAATAAATTAATTATATTCACAACATTAATTTTAATAAAAACAATTTTTTCATCAATTATTTCAATTATTTCAAGAATTTATTTAAATAACATTTTTAATAATTCTATAATTTTATTGATTTATTTAATTATATATTCAATTTATTTATCAATTATAATATATATTTCATGTTCAATAAATTCTTTATACATTCTTATAATCATAATTGTATTTTTAAGAGGAATATTAGTTATATTCTCATACTTTATTTCATTAGTAAATTATCCATTTAAACTAAAATTAAAAACATTTATTCAAATTATATTTATAATTTTAGTATTTATAAAATTATCATCAAGATTTTATAACTTTATAGACGCAAATTTATACACAAACATAATTAAAAATTCAGATTTATTTCTTTTATATACTAAAACAAATATAAACTTATTTATTATTATAATTATTATATTAATTTCATCACTAATTTTGATAACAAAAATTTCTTATATTGAAAATAAAACTCTTCGAAAAAAAAAATAAATTATAATTTTATTTTTTTTTATAATGAAAAAACATTTAAATTTTTTTAGATCAAATGAATTCATAAAAATTATTATATCAACTATTTATCTTCCAACACCAATAAATATTAATTATATATGAAATTTTGGCTCAATTCTAGGAATTTTCTTAATAATTCAAATTATTTCAGGTTTTATTCTTTCAATACATTATTGTCCAAATATTGATATTGCATTTTGATCAATTACAAATATTATAAAAGATATAAATTCAGGATGAATATTTCGATTAATTCATATAAATGGAGCCTCATTTTATTTTTTAATAATATATATTCATATTAGACGAAATATATTTTATTGTTCTTATAAATTAAAAAGAGTATGAGGAATTGGAATTTTAATTTTATTATTATCAATAGCAGCAGCATTTATAGGATATGTATTACCTTGAGGACAAATATCATATTGAGGAGCAACTGTAATTACAAATCTTCTATCTGCAATTCCATATATTGGAAATACAATTGTTTTATGAATTTGAGGTGGATTTTCTATTAATAATGCAACTCTAAATCGATTTTTCTCTTTACATTTTATCTTACCTTTAATTATTTTATTTATAATTATTTTACATTTATTTGCTCTTCATTTAACAGGATCATCAAATCCTTTAGGATCAAATTATAACAATTATAAAATTACATTTCATCCATATTTTTCTATTAAAGATTTATTAGGATTTTATTTAATTTTATTAATTTTTATATTAATTAATCTTCAATATCCATATTATCTAGGTGATCCTGATAACTTTAAAATTGCAAACCCTATAAATACTCCAACTCATATTAAACCTGAATGATACTTTTTATTTGCATATTCAATTTTACGAGCAATTCCAAATAAATTAGGAGGAGTAATTGGATTAGTAATATCAATCTTAATTTTATACATTACTATTCTTTATAAAAATAATTTAATAAACAATAAATTCAATTTATTAAATAAAATTTATTATTGATTTTTTTTAAATAATTTTATTATATTAACATGATTAGGAAAACAATTAATTGAATATCCATTTACAAATATTAATATAATTTTTACAACAACCTATTTTTTATATTTTTTCTTAATATTTTATACAAGAAAAATATGAGATAAAATAATTTGAAATTCATATAAATAATTTTTTTTTTTAAATTTTAAAGTTAATGAACTTGAATAAGTATATATCTTGAAAATATATTATAGAAATCTAAATTTTCTATTAACTTACTAATTTAATATTAACTCTTTTATTAAATATAAATATATTATATATAATATAACCAATATTAATATTTCTGTTCAACATATATATATCAATTTATCAAATCGAATTCGAGGTAAAATTCCACGAATTCAAATAATTAAACAAATATGAAAAATATAAGTTACAATAAATTTTAATGATCAAAATTCAAATCCATAAAATATTACTGTTAAAATTATTCTTATAAATATAATATTTATATATTCAGATAAAAAAATTAATACAAACATTCCTCTATAATATTCTACATTAAATCCAGAAACTAATTCAGATTCTCCTTCAATTAAATCAAATGGAGTACGATTCAATTCAATTAATATTCTAATAAATATTAATAAATATAATGGATACAATAAAATTGAAAATTTAATTATACCTTGATAATTTATAAATTCAAAAAATGAATATCTTTCAACTAACATTATTAAACTAAAAACTATAAAAAATAAATTAATTTCAAAAGAAATTATTGTAGCAACCAACCGTATAGATCCTAAAATAGAATAATTACAATTTGAAATTCAACCAATAAATAATACAGGATACACTCCCATCCCTAAAATTAACATTATAAATAAAATTCTATAATTTAATTTATATAATGAATAAATTCAAGGATATAAAATTCATAATGTTAAAGATAAAAAAAATATTATTATTGGTCTATAAATATATAAATTTGAATAATTAAAAAAATATCACTCCTTAGATAATAATTTTAATGCATCTCTAAAAGGCTGAAACAATCCTAAAAATAATATTTTATTTGGCCCCTTTCGATCCTGAATATAACCTAAAATTTTTCGCTCTAACAAAGTTAAAAATGCTACTCTAATTAAAACTATAATTATTAAAACAATTAAATTAATCAAAATAGAAATTATTATTTATTAATATACTTACATTAATATAATTAAATTCTAAATTTAATGCACTATTATGCTAAAATAATTAAATCATTATTAAATATTTTTTCCTTTAAATTATTTATAAATTAAGGTCCTTTCGTACAATTAATTTAAAATTTATTATAGATAGAAACCAATCTGACTTACGTCGATTTGAACTCAAATCATGTAAGATTTTAAGAGTCGAACAGACTCAAAATTTTAACTTCTGCGTTTAACTTTAATCTTAATTCAACATCGAGGTCGCAATCATCTTTATCTATACGGTCTATCAAAAGATATTACGCTGTTATCCCTAAGGTAATTTATTCTTATAATTATAATTTATAAATCAAAATATATCTTTAAATCAAAATTAATTATCAAATAAAGTTTATTAAATTTATTAATCCTCCCAATCAAATTTAAATTATTAATTACATATTAATATTTATATAAATAATAAATTAAATAAAATTCTATAGGGTCTTATCGTCCCATAATTAAATTTTAGAATTTTTACTAAAAATCTAAATTCATTAAATAATTTAGAGACAGTTATTATTTCATTAATCCATTCATTCAATTCTTCAATTAAAAGACAATTTATTATGCTACCTTTGTACAGTCAATATACTGCAGCTATTTAAATATAAAATTCATGGAGCAGATCGACCTAAAATTATAAACAATAGGACATGTTTTTGATAAACAGGTGAATAATCATTTTGCCGAATTCCTTTAAATTATATATATATATATATATATATATTATAATATATTCTATAAATATTACTACTTATTTAATCATTATTACTATATTTTTCTAATTCAAATATATATTTTTATATTATAAATAAAATTATTAATTTAAATCTTTTAAGATTATTTTATTAATAAATTATTAAATTTTTTATATTAAAAAATAATATTATTTCCATAAAACTAAAATTAATACTTAAATTAAAATTTTTATTCTTAAATTTATAGTTTATCCCATAAATTTTTAATATAAAAATTATAAATCAAATTTTATAATTTTAATTTATAAATCTTTATATCTAAATTAAATTTATTTTTAAAAAAACTAGATATTAATAAATTCGTTTAACATATAATTTCTAAATTTATATTAATAATTTTATTGCCACAAAAAAAATTTTATAAATTTAGCTCTTTTATTTTCGAGATATATAAATTATTATAATATTTTAATCAACCCTGATACAAAAGGTACAAAAACAATTCTACTTTTTAATATTTAAATTATTTCATTCACATTACTTTAAACTATAAAAAAATTAAATTTATTCAAAAATATTAATTAAACAAAATTATTTTTATAAACCTTTAAAAATTCATAAATCAATATTTAAAAATAATAAATCTAAATTTATTAATATAAAATTTTAAATATTTAAATATTTAATCTTTTCATTGTAAAAGAAATATTTTAATAAATTAAACTAAAATTTTAAATCTAAAAACACTTTCCAGTACTTTTACTATGTTACGACTTATTTCAACTTAATAATGAAATTGACGGGCGATTTGTACACTTTCTAGAACTATCTTCAATTAAAGAAATTACTATAATTTACTTTTAAATTCTCTTTCAAATTTATATTAAAATAAATTATCCAAAAATTTAATTTATTAAGACTCATAAAAACCTTAAATATACTATATTTTGATTTGAATTTCTATTATAATAAATATTTTTAATCATAAATTTATTTAAACTATAAAAACAACAATACATAAATTAAACTTAAGTATCTCTTATCGTGGAATATCAAATTAATATACAAGTCTCTCTAATTAGATATAAAAAGCCGCCATATTATTTAATTTTAATGATTCAACATTTAATTATTTAATATTTTTATTAATTTTTATAATAGGGTATCTAATCCTAGTTTTTTTTTAAATTTTTTTATTTAAATATTATAAATTTATAATTATTATTATTTAATTAAAAATTTCACCTAAAATTAAAAAATTTAATTATAATATAAATTAATTTTATATCAATATTATTAGTAATAATTAATTTATAAATTAAGTTTAACCGCTATTGCTGGCACTTATATTTATCTTTATTTTATATTAATTACCGAATTAAACTTTCATTTATTGTTTCAGAATTCATTATTAAATATATTTTTTATATTTAATATTAATTAAATTTTATATATAATTTATTAATAAAATTAATTTTAAAACTATAATATAATTTTTATAAATAAAAAAATTATTATTAATTAACTAATAAATATTAATTTTTATATTTAAATTTATTATTTAAATTATATTTATTCCCAAACTATAAATAAATATTAATTTTTATATTTAAATTTATTATTTAAATTATATTTATTCCCAAACTATAAATAAATATTAATTTTTATATTTAAATTTATTATTTAAATTATATTTATTCCCAAACTATAAATAAATATTAATTTTTATATTTAAATTTATTATTTAAATTATATTTATTCCCTTTCTATATATATATATTTATTTTTAATAATAAGAAATAAAATATATCAAAATTATTTATTTATTTATATTTTATAATTTTATTATAATTATTTATTTAAATATATCAAAATTATTTATTTATATATATATATATATATATATATATATATATATATATATATATATATATATATATATATATAT